GGAGCAGTGATAAATAGGTACGAGTAGAGCAAGAGAAAGGGGAAAGAAAAAAAAGTAGAGAAAGGTTATACAAAACTATATACGAGTCACCACTCCCTCCCCCTTTTTTTTATTTACTTAATTGATTGAATTTTATTTGATTAGATCGAAGTTCCTTGAAAACCTCCGCCTTCTTTAAAATATCATGAACGGTTCCTGTAGGTTGAGCACCTTTTTCAAGGAAGTATAGAATAGCAGGAACATTTAAATAAGTTTGATTCTTTATCGGATCATAAAAACCGACTTTCCGAAGATCTCTTCCTTCTCTTCGAGATCGACCATCAATTGCAACGATTCGATAGACGGCTCATTGGGATAGATGTAGATGAACAATACCCCCCCCCTAGAAACGTATAGGAAGTTTTCTCCTCGTACGGCTCGAGAAAAAATGATTCAAAGTTATATCGATCGATGTATAGAATTCTAATGTCAAATGGGTCCATAAAATCATCAAATCAATTAGACTATGATTTAAGTCCTTTTTTTCTTCTTCCTTCCCGAAAAAGAAAAAAATCATTTGTACTCATAACTCAAGTTGGATAACTTTTAAATAGCTCAAAGAAAAATCTTTAGTCATTTATTGAGTGGTCTTTAATCCCCTTTTTGTTTGTCTCATTTAAAACCTATTTTGATTCTTCAGTCTGATCCAGTTATTGAGACAATTGAAAGGGTGTTTACTTGTTCTGGGATCCTTTATTTTTTGTTTTGAATCATTGGGTTTAGACATTACTTCGGTGATCCTTAATCCTTTCAAAACGGCAGCAACATACCTTTTTTTTTTGATTTCTTTCTATCACAGAATCATATGAACAGTTGATTCTCGCGTGATACACTTTGTATCAAAAGAGTTTTATCAATTCTAACCAATTTGATTTTCCCTTTTTTTTTGATTGGAAACTTGCTCGAATTGGATCCTTTGGATTTCTATATCGAAGATATACTTACGAAGTTGTTCCAATTTATTGATTGGCATTAACCCTAGATCTTTGCTCCCGAGAAATGAATCAATACTTTCTACTCGAGCTCCATCATGTACTATTTACATTACAACCCAACAAGAAAGAGGGGTTCTAGTGGAACAGAACAAACGATGTCGAGCCAAGAGCACCTTCATTCCTATATAAAATGGTGGATGTAAGAATCCACAATGGATCGTGTCCTTCAAGTCGCACGTTGCTTTCTACCACATCGTTTCAAACGAAGTTTTACCATAACATTTCTCTAATTTGGAACCCGTATGGAAATGATTCAATTATGGAATCATGAATAGTCATTGGTTCAATCGGTACATAGTAATCTATAATTTACTTTTATTCTTCTCTATTTTATTTTTTTTCTTCTATATAGATGGGTAGATATTTTTCTCAAAAAGTCTCAATAAGAATTCAAATTTTATTGTATGAATGCAACATTTTTTTAAAAAAAAAAAATAACAAAATAAGATAAATAACAACGAATAAATGAGTTCTTTTTGAATCTGCATCTTTAAGTGACTCAATAGGATAGATTTACGAATCTCACACTTCTTCGAGTACCAAAGATTCAACTCAAAAGGAATCATTTAAAATAGTTTTTTAAAAAAATGATAATTGAAAAAGTTTCCTACTTTGACATCATTATTTGAATAAAGGTTTACAATAAGGACCGCACATAAGAGAGAGAAATCTCTCTTTCTTTTCGAATTGAATCATGAATGATTTAAAGCTGATAGATAGATCGAACAATAAAGCCAATTTTTTTTTTCGTGAGATGGATAAAATAAGAATCGAAAGAATAGGGGTTTGTCGTATCTATTAGATAGACTGAAGAATTGTCACTGTTATGGATATTCTATGTTAAATATTGAAATTTGAAAATTTCAGGTAAGGGATCACAAATCTTTGTCACAAAAATGGAAAGACCGTTGTCACTGAAATAAAAAAAAAACGATAACAATACATACATATAAGCTAAGCATTTCCTCATTTTATACGCATTTTCATATTTTGTTTGTGTGGTCATCTTTCTGGAATCTTGTCATAAAGTAAAGTGAATAAAATGTATGAATCACCCCTGTCTGAATATAGATCTATAATAAATAATTATTCATTAGAGCCAAACACGAAATACCTAAAGATAAGGTTCAAAGAAAATACGTCGGTTACATATGTAACTTGATTGTTTGTTAATGAGATTCGGACAAACACGGATATTCAAATTAATACCTTCTGTTACTAATTAACCCCTATTTACTTCCCGAATTCTATGAGGATGATGAGTTATAAATCAAAAAGATCCTCTTTTACCGGATGCTAACTATCTTGTTTAGGTACAAAGCCGAACAAGTTCAGATTAAGTCCTTGCCCCTATTTTTATTTTACCCTAACCCAGTCTTAAGAGACTTAATGCCCATTGATTGAATTCAATTAGTACCAAGTCCTCTTGTTTAGAATTCAAGAGATCCTTAGAATTCCGGGATTGACAGAGAATTAATAATCAGGATACCTCATTTAAGGGATAGGGAAGATAGGTGCTTTTCTTTCCTCTTTTTATTCAAAATGTATCATTGAAAATTCAAATAAATATGGACGTAAGGTTTTTCTAAGTAACTAACTTCCCTCAATATGAAGATGAAGTGAATGCGCATATGATGAAAAGCCCGCCCCGCTTTTTTGAATTCAAACTCTTGCGATCTATGTTCCCATCTTACCTGGATCACAAATAGATTCAGTTACATTTGAGTGTCATTTCAACTGGATTCAGTTCAGTTTGTGAAAAAAAGGATATGATTCTTTTCGGAATCATTCAAAATCAGAAACAAGAATTCCATTCTATCCAAAACAGAATCTTGATTCTGATAGACTGGATATGCTCTGGGACGGAAGGACTCGAACCTCCGAATAGCGGGACCAAAACCCGTTGCCTTACCACTTGGCCACGCCCCATTTCGATTTCTATTCGACACTAATAAAGACTAATATTGTTATTGGTTTTTCGTCAATTCCAACCCAAATATCTATAGAATAAATTAGATTGTTGATAGGATTTTGACACGTGTCGATATAGAATTAAACTGAATTTATTGATCATTACATATAATTCAATTAAGATATTGAATGAAAGTATGATTTCTTCTATTCTCCTTTGAGAATTGGAGGATTTTTGGTTGGGTAAGTTCAAAGAAAAAGAAGGCTTTTTTAGTCTACTTTACTTTCTTTATTTTTCCTTATATCAATAACTCAATCAAAATGCAATTATCTCAAAGAACAAAATGTCTGTTATGCTTAATATCTTTAGTTTGATCTGTATCTGTCTTAATTCTGCCCTTTATTCGAGTAATTTTTTCTTCGCCAAATTGCCCGAGGCTTATGCTTTTTTGAATCCAATCGTGAATGTTATGCCAGTCATACCTTTGCTTTTTTTTCTCTTAGCCTTTGTTTGGCAAGCTGCTGTAAGTTTTCGATGAGATCGTTAATACTATCCTAGAAAATTAATGATTTTTCGAGAAAAATTCTAACAATTGATAAGATCAGATAATTCTTAGAGTATGAACCCTCGATTCAAACATTGAAATTCTTGGAGAGCTGCAATAAATTTTGATCACCCCATTTCCCCATTCTGACCTTTTTTTTTCCAGTGAAAGGCCCAATATAGGGTTCTCCACAATATCTAATTGTGGGTATGAAAGAAATTTTTGGTAATGGAGGATCTATTCTCTTTTTTTTTTCAAAAAAATGATCTTGGAGATTGTGTAATGCTTACTCTCAAACTCTTTGTGTACACAGTAGTAATATTCTTTGTTTCTCTCTTCATCTTCGGATTCCTATCTAATGATCCAGGACGTAATCCTGGGCGTGAAGAATAAAAAAAAGGGTGCGTTTTCTTGACTTGATTTTTCACAAATTTATTAGGATTTTTTTGATCTATTCCACACGTTTAACTAAGGGTTTGCTAAATTGGAAAGATAAGGTAAATAAAATAGGAAGCCATCAACGGCAACGGAAAGAGAGGGATTCGAACCCTCGGTACGAATAACTCGTACAACGGATTAGCAATCCGACGCTTTAGTCCACTCAGCCATCTTTCCCAATTCAAAAAAAGATAATTACTATGTTACATTACCATTACACATAAAGTAAAAAAAAAAAAATTAAAAAAAGTCTTTCTTTCTCTCGCCTTTTTCTTTCTCTTTATATTTTTTTTTTATTATATATATATATATAATATCTATTTTATCAGTAATTACATTTAGATAAAGTAAGGGCTCTAAAAATCCAATAGAATATAAAAATATATATATATATAGAAATATAACGAAAAATAAAGAAGACCTCCTTGCTTTGATTTTGTCCGAAAGGCGTTTTTATTCCCATGGCCTGGCCTGGTCAGTACCTAGCCGGGCCTTTTTTTTGGTTCAACGAATCATAGATAAAATGATTTATCTGATTTATTTCAAAACAAAACTGCTTGCTATTAAAGCAACAATAAAAAGAAGAAGGACTATTTCCATTCTTATTATATAAAATGAAAATGTCATTTCGTATTATTCTTTCTTCCTTTTTTATTTTACTAAATAAAGAAAATAAATAAATAAAGAAAAAAATGAAACTATGGATTCTTACACAATGCATTTTTATGTTAGGATTTCGGCAGTTTTGTCGAGCCGTATCTATCAAAATTCCGCCAGCAAAAGAAAGGATAAAACTTGTTATTTCGTTATTTAAATGAACCCTCTTTTCCTAATCTCATTAAGTTCCCCCCTGAAAAATGCCAACACTCTAATTTTCATGATTCTTTTATGATCCTATCTTGATTACGTCCAATTCCCTTGTTCGACAAAAGGTCCTTTTGTATACAATAATTGCATTGTAGCGGGTATAGTTTAGTGGTAAAAGTGTGATTCGTTCTATTAACCCCCTTAATAGTTAAGGGGTCTTTCGGTTTGGATTCATAGTCCGACCAAAAACTTTATTTCTTAAAAG